TGGAGTAAATTTTTTTATAAATGATGGAATCAATGAGGATTCGATTCTTTCTGCCAGTTAATACAATCGATTCACATCACAAGAATTCTTTCATTTTGCATATAATCATCAATATAGACTCGCAGCGTCTTAATCCAGTTTGTATAGCGTTCAGTACATATATCTATGTATATGGCCCCCCTTTTTTGAGTTTCGGTAGAAGGATTCCTTTACCAACTTAACGCGGTAAACTCTATTTGTTAGAACATCTCCCATCGAGTCTCTGCACCTATCCTATTCTTTTTGTATTCTCGCTTTATGAACTGCTGTTGGTTTTCATAAAACAGGATTTGGCTCAGGATTGCCCCATCTTTAATTCCAGGGTTTCTCTGAATTTGAAAGTTGTCACTTCGTATGTTTCCATACCAAGGCTCAATCCAATTAAGTCCGTAGCGTCTACCAATTTCGCCATATCCCCCTATTTTATACTATACTGAAATCAAAGCGGTATATTTTTTTTCAATACGAATTTCATTAAATACCGCGTGATTGGATTTCTATTTATATGGAAACAAAAATTCTATAAACTCAAAAAGTGGGTCTTGTTGTTTGAATTTATTGCCTATTTTGGTTAATGTCTATTGGATACCCAAGGCCGACACCCACATTTGATACAACCCAAAATGATTCTATCATTTCTGTTTATGCAATTCAATAGAAATTGATACATGGCATAATATATATATGCCTCGCTTATTAGCATTAGTTTTTTTGATGCATTTGAAATACTTGAAGGGTCGATTCTTTTTTTGTCTTTAACTTCCGAGAAAATAACTCAAAAAAGGGATTTGATACAATATCAATCATTTGGGATCTAGGTATTAAAACAATTAATCATTGATTATAGCTAAAACGAAACTAATTATTTCAGTAATTTTGAAATTTGTTATTAGAAATATTTGAATTAGTTAGCATTTTGAATTCTTTAGAATTCTAGGAATTCTAATACATTAACATTTTCAAATACCTTATTGAAAGAAGTTTACGTTAAGTGTTGAGAAACATAAAATGGATATCCATTTTATATCACTAAAATTTATTAATATAATAATGAGAATAAATAATCTAATTACTAATTAGTATTTTCTAGAATATTGATCAATATCAAAAAATCGAAATCTATAGCTATTGCTATTATGAATAGCTAATACTGAATAATTCATATTAATCGAAAAAAAAAAAAGATCCTATTCGTTTACGATGCATACACAATTTTTGCTCTATTTGAGCCCGCTTAGCTCAGAGGTTAGAGCATCGCATTTGTAATGCGATGGTCATCGGTTCGATTCCGATAGCTGGCTTTTGTCTATTTGTTTTGATTTTCACAGGATTGAGAGTGTATTTTTGAAATCAAAGAACATTGAAATGACTTTTTCCCTTTTTTCCAAGGGTTGCCGACCTATTATATGCCCCATTTCAATTAGCAAAAAAACAGTCAGAATTCGGTTTCGGCAGAACAAAAAAGAGGATTTTTTTTTTATAAAAAATTTCTATTGATATGATATATAAATTAATATAGAAAGAAAATGATTTCTATCCATTTTTATACATAAACAAAAATGGTAATTCTATTACTCCAATTCAATCCATTTCTTAATTATTTTTAGGACAATACTTGATTGTATTATTATTAGTGTATTTCGCCTCGCTTAATTTATCAATTTATTAAGTTCAGTTTGTTTATGTCCAAACAAAAAAAGGAGTCTTCATGTCGCGTTATAGGGGGCCTCGTTTCAAAAAAATACGTCGTCTTGGGGCTTTACCAGGTCTAACTAGTAAAGGGCCTAGCGCCGGAAGCGATTTTAGAAACCAATCCCGCTCCGGGAAAAAATCTCAATATCGTATTCGTTTAGAAGAAAAACAAAAATTGCGTTTTCATTATGGTCTTACAGAACGACAATTACTAAAATATGTTTGTATAGCCGGAAAAGCCAAGGGGTCAACAGGTCGGGTTTTACTACAATTACTTGAGATGCGTTTGGATAACATCCTTTTCCGATTGGGTATGGCTTCGACTATTCCCCAAGCCCGCCAATTAGTTAACCATAGACATATTTTAGTTAATGACCGTATAGTAGATATACCAAGTTATCGCTGCAAACCACACGATATTATTACGGCGAGCCATGCTAGAAAATCTAGAGATATGATTCAAAGTTATCTTAATTCATCTCCTCATGAGGAAGTTCCAAAACATTTGACTCTTCACCCATTCCAATATAAAGGATTAGTCAATCAAATAATCGAGAGTAAATCGATTGGTTTGAAAATAAATGAATTGCTAGTCGTAGAATATTATTCTCGGCAAACTTAAACCTAACTCAACTAAAAAGAGGTTTGGACAACTTTATTACTCCTACCCCCTTTCCTTCCCATAAAAAAAGTAACTAAAAAAGGACGCAGGATAAAGTACTTATCCAGGGAATAGCAAATCGATACCCAAATTACCGAGGGTTCGAGTTCTACCTTTTTGAATTTTAGTATGTGTTGTTCTTTGATACATTGTGTTCATTAAGATTGGTAAATTAGTTGAGGGTACGGAAAGAGAGGGATTCGAACCCTCGGTAAACAAAAGCCTACATAGCAGTTCCAATGCTACGCCTTGAACCACTCAGCCATCTCTCCTACGTAATGATTATGCCCCATCAACCGAATCAATAGCGAGTTTTACTTTACTTGATCCTTCAAAAAATCAATTCGAAAAAAGTATGAAAAAACAAACCTTTTCGGATATTTTGACACGAATTCAATCAATCGTAAGGAATCAACTAATCGGTCTATCTATTTTTTTTTCTTCAATTTCGAGATGAGATGGGAATCAGACTAGGACTTCGTCATTCTTATACGAGTCGACTCGATTTGTATGAAATCGAAACTATTTCTTATTATTTTCTTTAATTCCGGTCAAAAAGAAAGAATTTAAGGAAGAGGAGTTTTCAAATTTTGAAAATTCTGTTTTTATGTTATTTTGTTTGTGGAGAATCATTTTCTTACGAAAGTTACTGAAAAGAATTTGAGAGTGGATTGCTATCTATGACTAAATCGAGTATAAATGGAAATTTTATTGATAAAACCTTTTCAATTGTAGCCAATATCTTATTACGAATAATTCCGACAACTTCAGGAGAAAAGGAGGCATTTGCCTATTACAGAGATGGTGTGATTTGATCATTAGTTTACAGATCTTTTTGATCTCAATTTGATTTACCGCCTTCAGTCTTATAAGACTGACACATGATTTCGGACTAGAAAAAAATGAAATAAATCTACGCTTTTTGAAGGTGAGGTTTGTAAAAAAAACAATTCCTTCTGTCGTGTATCCTCGATTAATGCAGCCTCAGATGCTTGAATTGTCGATTCTAGTAGTGAGCCAGAGGTTAAAACTTATGAATCTGTATTGCGGTGCGAGTCAACCCTCATCCATTAGAATCAATAGACAGTATAGGAAAAGAAGCACTACACCTAGAAATCAACAATACGCAGACTTTGACTTTTGTCGAAATTATCGCCTTCCTTATCGAGATCGAAACTAAAATGGTTGGGACAACAAACATCCATCTCGTTCCTATTTTGGATACCTGTATAACCATCGAAGACTGTTGAAGTGACCAATTCCTGGAAATTAAGGGGCGTAGGGGACAAAGAAATTGTTGAAGTTACCATTTTTTATTTAAGATTAACCCATTTGATGTTAAAAAAATCTTTGGCAGGAAGGTTGGCTAGAGATTTCTTGTAAAAACACTAGCCCCACTCAGTCCATAACGAGAATTTTGCACTCTTTTTTGATTCCATGTATTATTCTCATTATGCACCTAAGGGAGGAGCCGTATGAGGTGAAAATCTCACGTATGGTTCTGGAACGGAGATTCGGAAAAATGAACGACGACCGTAACGGATGTCGGCTCAATCCGAAGGAAATTATGCAGAAGCTTTACAGAATTATTATGAAGCTATGCGACTAGAAATTGATCCTTATGATCGAAGTTATATACTCTATAACATAGGCCTTATTCACACAAGGAACGGAGAACATACGAAAGCTTTAGAATATTATTTTAGAGCACTCGAACGAAACCCCTTCTTACCACAAGCTTTTAATAATATGGCTGTGATCTGTCATTACGTGCGGCTATCTCCACTATAGAAAGAAAAAAGGAAAGAGAAAAGAGTAGTAAATACTAGAAAAAAAAATGGGTTTTTCTACATAAGCATCGTCCACAAAACGATTTTTATCAGCTGTAGCAAAGAAAGGAACTTCTTAGAAGTCGAAATATCAAGAAATAGATATGCCTAGATACTTTCTTCTATATTCTATGGATAAAGGATCCAATTGATAAAGAAAGCGCCGTCAAGATCAATTAGTGATGTTTTGGGACGATACAATAATAACTGCTTACTTAATTTAAGTCATGATACAAGAAAAAAGTTCGGAATCGATGTATGTAATAAAGTCGATCCCCTAAGGTATTGAGCAGCGGTGTAGCATCAGATCCCAAAGATAGTAAGTCTTTGTTTTTCTTTCTAGTTTTAATAGAATTCAAATAGAAAGAAAAAAAAAGATAGGAATATGAAGAAAAGACTTTTTCTACGATTCTCTATAAAATAAGTTTTTCTATGAAACCGAGATAGTTACCTTTGAGAAACTTCTAGCAATATTGTAAATGCCTATGTTGAGGGTGGGAAAAAAGATAAAACGAAAAAAAAAATTCATTATTAATATGAACCCAAATTAATATGAACCCAAATTCAAGTTTGAAACTCATACAATTAATCTCTTTTTGTTAACCCGATAAAAAAACAAGGGGGAGAGATCTCTGAGAAATCTCATTCTATTAGATATTAGATGGTGTAGATTGAAAAAACGGGATACCCCAAGAATTGTGAGCCGTATGAGTTAGGAAACTCTCAAGTACGGTTCTCGAGGAAGGAATTGAACAGCCTATTCTGACCGGGGGGAACAG